AAATTTTATCTTCTAGATAAGAAATAAGCAATTAATAAAAAAATTGAAACGTAAGAAGAATACAAGAAAAGATATGAAGAAATGCGCCCGCCGCCAATAGATTTGATTGCCTCTCCTATAAAAAAACTCATAAGACCAACTCCATTCGTAATTCCATCAACTACTTGTTTATCAAAAAAATGAGTGAATTCAGACACTCTTCTCATTGTCCCTGTTAAGTATGTTGCATAAAAAGCGTCTATATAACCACGATTATATGACCAAGCATATATCCCATTTTTTATCTTGTCAGAAAAAATGCTCTTAAGATTTGTTTTAATTAATGAATTAACTAAATCCAAATTTATAAATGGGGAATACGGAGGCTTATAAAAAAAAAATGCTATAATTATTCCAAGATCGGCTAGACTAACTGAAAACACTGCATCTTTCGCAAATTCCGACCAATCTGTTAAATAATTCGAATTTTGATGTAACAGATTTATCGAGGGGGTTAACCATTTGGATAAAATATCCAAATCGACACCATTAAAAGAAATTCCTATGAATCCAACAAAGAAAGTAAAGAAGACTAATATAAAGATAGGAAATAATATAGTATTATCCGATTCATAAGGATACACAAAAGTTTTCTTCTTGCCAAAACGAGAAATAGTAAGAAAAGGTTGGCTTCTAGTTTTTGCATTCTCATCAATTCGATCTCTTTTCTGTGAAAAAAAATAAGCACTTTTCTTTTTCGTCATTATTAATAAAGTTAACAAATGAAAGTTTTTGTTATTGACTTTAAAACCTTCTTTACCCCATAGAGATATTGAATAGAGGGAAGTCTTTTTTTTTCCACTAAAATTTTGAAAATGAGCATTTAAATGTCCTTCAAAAGTAAGTAAATAAATCCGAAACATATAAAATGCGGTTAATCCCGTCGTAGACCAAGCTATTATTGCAAAAATTGCTGAATATAACCAACTATCATTAAGAATTTGATCTTTGGACCAAAAACAAGCAAGAGGTGGAATCCCACAAAGAGAAAGTGTGCCTAATAAAAACGCACTTTTGGTAATTGGTACATGTTTTTTTAAACCTCCCATAAAAACCATATTTTGACTTTTAGTCGGAGAATAACCAACAATAATTTGCATTGAATGAATAACAGAACCCGATCCCAAAAACAATAATGCTTTCGAATAAGCATGAGTAATCAAATGAAATAAAGCACTTCGAGAAGACCCCATACCTAGAGCTAACATCATATAACCCAATTGAGACATGGTGGAATAGGCTAAACCTCTCTTAATGTCTTTTTGAGCAAGAGCTAAAGTAGCTCCAAAAAATAGTGTTATTATCCCTATTAAAGAAATGAAATTCATTATTTGAGGTATAATAATGAAAAGAGGAAAAAGTCGAGCTACAAGGAAAATTCCCGCGGCTACCATAGTAGCGGCATGGATAAGAGCCGAAATAGGAGTCGGACCTTCCATTGCATCTGGTAACCATACATGAAGGGGGAATTGTGCAGATTTCGAAACAGCACCAGAAAAGAATAAAACAGCGCACCACGTAACAAATAAAAAATTTAACTCATTATGAAAAATCAAGTTATTGAATATTTGAAATAAATCCCGAAATTCAAAACTCCCTGTTATCCAATAAAAACCCAAAATTCCCAATAATAAACCAAAATCCCCAACACGATTAGTTACAAACGCTTTTTGACAAGCATTTGCTGCAACAGGACGTGTGAACCAAAATCCTATTAATAGATAGGAACACATTCCTACTAATTCCCAAAAAATATAAATTTGTATCAAATTGGAACTAGTAACTAATCCCAACATGGCAGTACTGAAAAAACTCATATAAGCAAAAAATCTCAAATATCCACGATCATGAAACATATAATTATCACTATAAATAAGAACCAAAATTCCAACAGTAGTGATTAATATTGACATAATAGAAGTAAGCGGATCGATTAAGTAGCCAAATTCTAAAGAAAAATCATTATTCAAAATCCAAGCCCAGACATATTGATAGGTAGCACGGCTATTTAGTTGCTGAATTGATAAATTGATCGAAAAAATCATGACTATACTTAATACTAAAACACTTTGAAAAGCCCACATACGACGAAGACTTTTTGTTGCCGACGGAAAAAGAAGAAGTCCCACCCCGATTAATATAGGAACTGAAAGTGGAAGGAAAGGTATTATCCATGCATATTGATATGTTTGTTCCATAAAAAAAGTTTTTTAGTCTGAATTAATTGCTTCCGATTAACTGGACCTCACCCCTTTCAAAAGGGATCAATAAAAAAATAAAAATAGGCACTAACTTCAAAAAATTTAACGTAAATAAAAATTTAACATTTGATCCTCGTACTTAATTCTGTATCTGAGTTTTTCGAAATAGTTCAAATATTCAACTCAAGAAGTTAGACGTGGTCAAATAATATGATAAAGTTCTGTAACAAAAATACTTCTTTATTTTAAATATATTTTTATTTTTAAAATATACAAATTTAGCAAGAGATCAAAAAAAAATAGAAATTTTTCTAACAATGGTTTTTTTTATAGCAAGCATCAGGAATTACACTCAAAAGTACTTGATTCTGATATAAATCGTGGAATTCACTAATGTCATCGGCTTAATAACTCGTCGTTTTTTTTAGTTAGTTTCGTTTTAGTTAGTTTATTTCAACTTATTAACTAATTCCTTATGAGATTGATTATGATTCTTTTTTTTGTTTATAAAAAAATATTTTTGTTATTAGAAACCTTTAGAATATCTGAATGTATATATCAAACTTAATGGTTTATTTGAAACTTTTTTTATTGAGAAAATTTTCTTTAGTGAGAAAGGATAAAAAGATGTATCCGGTAACAGAACAGCAAAATTACTAATCTCATTTGAATTTCAAAAATTTTAGACGGATTCGTTGGACTAGTTACTTGAAAAAAGATTCCATTTGTTATTAGATAAAAGTTGTCTTTTGAAATACTTCCTTTGATTTTATTACATGGAAATGCAGTGTCGAATGACAAAAAGCACTGGAGATAGATCTTTTAGATTCTTTTTTTTAGTTCCACGAATTAGATTTATATATCATAGCTGATTATAGAAATATCTGAGAAAAAACGAAAAATAAAAGTACTATTAATCCATACAACTTATTTGTTCTTAGAAGCCTTCTAGAGTATAAAAAACCTTTTTGAACAAAAAATTTGTAGGAATCTTGTAGAGAAGTTTCATATATTTAGATTTCTTTTTAATGATAAGGACTAAAAGAATAACTAGATAATGAATAGTAATTATAATGAATAGTAATTAAGGATTCTTTTGAACAATAGATGTCTTTCACATCCAACTATAACAATGAGTAACCTCTTCATTTTGAAATGGCAGTTCCAAAAAAACGCACTTCTAGATCAAAAAAGCGTATTCGTCAAAATATTTGGAAAAGGAAGGGATATTCATCGGCGTTAAAAGCTTTGTCATTAGGAAAATCTCTTTCTACCGGCAAATCAAAAAGTTTTTTTATGCGACGAGAAAATAAGTCCTAAAATGTTGTAAGACTCGGAATTTATTTGACGTTAAAATTGGCTCATTTCAGTCTTACTATCAAATTCTCAATTACAACTCTCTACTAGTTTGAACTAATCAATATGAAATAGACTCTGTTTTGTGATGTTCATATGTAAAAATGGAACATTAAGAATTTTAAAATTTCACAAATTCTAAGAAAAAATACAATAAGAAAAACCAAGGTTTTACCTTTTTTTAGGACTCTATTTTTCATTTTGTTGGTGGGGAGTCTTATTTTCCCCATCGACCTTTTTGTTAGAATTCAAATGCTAATAATATGTTTTCTTTATCTATATATCTAAAGAATATCGAGAGAAGATCAGAAATAAGATCTTTAGTTCAAATTAACGAGAGAAACTCATTGATTCAATTTTGAAAACTTGTATAACTTTCTGACTTCGTCTTTCTCGGAATGACTATAGAGTTCTCAGATATTTTTTGATTTTAGCCCAACCAATAAAAGACGAAAACTCTCGGAATATTATATACAAACAATGTATTACTTTATAAAAATCCAAAAAAGGTTTCTTTTATGTTCCGCGAGAAAATTCATTTGGTTGTTTTAAATTTCTGAAATAAGTTAAATGGGAACTAATTGTTATGAATTTGAATTGTTATTCAAAAATTTTTTCAGTGAAATAACACTGTCAATCTTGACAATTCAATATAAATAGCCTATTATGGGTTCGAACAAGCCGCTATGGTGAAATCGGTAGACACGCTGCTCTTAGGAAGCAGTGCTAGAGCATCTCGGTTCGAGTCCGAGTAGCGGCATGCCGTCTTCGAAACACCAGACAATAGATCTTATAATGAAAAATGAATTAAATTCCCGCTTTTTCTTTATACTTAAAGTAAGGGATTACTCTTTTTTTTTTTTTTTTTATGATATTTTCAACCTTAGAGCATATATTAAATCATATTTCCTTTTCAATTGTTTCAATTGTCATTTCAATTTGGTTTTTCAACCTATTGGTCACTGAACTCATAAAACCATATGAGTTATCGGAAAAGGGCATGATACCGACCTTTTTGTGTTTAACAGGATTATTAGTGACTCGTTGGATTTATTCCGGTCATTTTCCACTAAGTGATTTATACGAATCATTAATCTTTCTTTCGTGGAGTTTCTCCCTTATTCATATAGTCGCCTATTTCAAAAAAAATAAAAATCTAAGCGCAATAACCGCCTCGAGTACTATTTTTACCCAAGGCTTTGCTACTTCAAGTCTTTTAAGTGAAATACAGAAACCTGCAATATTAGTCCCTGCGCTCCAATCTGAGTGGTTAATAATGCACGTAAGTATGATGATATTGAGCTATGCCGCTCTTCTGTGTGGATCATTATTCTCCGCTGCACTTCTAGTCTTTACATTTCGAAAGAAAAGTAATCGGTTTTTAAAATCATTTTCATTTAACGAAATCCAATATAGCTATGACAGAAGTACTATTTTAAGAAATACTTCTTTTGTTTCTGGTAAGAATTATTACAAGAGCCAATTAATTCAACAATTGGATTTTTGGAGTTATCGTGTGATTAGTCTAGGATTTCTTTTTTTAACTACAGGTATTATTTCAGGAGCAGTCTGGGCGAATGAAGCGTGGGGATCATATTGGAGTTGGGACCCAAAAGAAATTTGGGCCTTTATTACTTGGATGATATTCGCTATTTATTTACATATTCGAACAAATAAGAATTTCCCGGGTGAAAATTCCGCACTGGTGGCGGTTCTAGGTTTTCTGATAATTTGGATATGCTATTTTGGAGTTAATCTATTAGGAATAGGGCTACATAGTTATGGTTCATTTAGATTACCGTCTAGCTAAGGAAGTTTCTTACGAATACAAACTAACTCCAGCTGTCTATAAAAAACTTTGTAACGAACTGCGTGAATCCAGTACCAATAGTGTAGTGATTCGCGCGGTTCTCGCAAAGACCGCGCATATCGGGTTAAAATGAAAATTCATTTTTCACTTTATTTTAAATAATAGAAAAAAGCATCCTTTTGTCTATTCTACAACAAGTTTTTAAAAATTATCTAATTTTTCTTTAGGAAAAATCTCTATAAAAAACTAGATAAAAGAACTTCAACCTTCTCAACTGAGAGTGACAGAACAAAATCCGGGTAGATTCCAATCCCTATTATGGGTAGAAAGATAGCGATTGAAACAAACAACTCGCGCGGTCCAAAATCAAAAAGATAAGAAGTAGGGGCATTAAATAACTTGGATCCATAGAACATCTGGCGTGACATAGATAATGAATAAATGGGCGTTAATATCATTCCAATTGCTATTACAAAAGTCAGTAGAATTTTTGGCATGCAAAAATATTTTTGACTGGTAATTAGTCCCCACAATACGATTAATTCTGCAACAAAACCACTCATACCTGGTAATGCGAGGGAGCCCATAGAAAAGCTACTAAACAGCGTAAATATTTTTGGCATTGGGATAGCTACGCCGCCCATTTCGTCGAGATAAACAAGACGTATTCTATCATAACTTGTTCCTGCCAAGAAAAAAAAGGCCGCCCCAATAAATCCGTGAGAAATTATTTGTAAAATGGCTCCGTTGAGTCCTGCGTCAGTTATAGAACTAATTCCTATAAGTATCAAACCCATATGCGATACAGAAGAATAGGCTATTCTTTTTTTAAAATTACGTTGGCCGGAAGAAGTTAAAGCTGCATAGATTATTTGTATTGTGCCTATTATCATCAACCAGGGAGAAAAAATAGAATGAGCATGAGGTAATAATTCCATATTAATTCGAATCAATCCATATGCCCCCATTTTTAATAAGATTCCAGCTAAAAGCATACAAGTACTGTAATGAGCTTCGCCGTGGGTATCCGGTAACCATGTATGGAAAGGTAGAATCGGCGATTTGACAGCAAACGAAATAAAAAATCCGATATAAAATATTATTTCCAAGGCCACAGGATACGGTCGATTAATTGATGTTTCAAAATCTAATGTTGGTTCATTAGAACCATATAAACCAAGACCCATAACTCCCATTAATAGAAAAACAGAACCTCCTGCCGTGTACAAAATAAATTTAGTTGCCGAGTACAGCCGTTTCTTTCCTCCCCACATGGATAGAAGGAGATAAACCGGAATTAATTCTAACTCCCACATGATGAAAAAAAGTAAAAGATCCTGAGAAGAAAATGGCCCTATTTGAGCGCTATACATTGCTAATAGCAAAAAATGGAATAATCGAGAATCTCGAGTAAGAGGCCAGGCTGCTAACGTAGCTAAAGTAGTGATAAATCCCGTTAGTAAAATAGGTCCTATAGAAAGTCCATCTATTCCTAATTTCCAATGGAAATCAAAAAAATGAATCCATTTATAATCTTCCACTAGTTGGATTAATGGATCATCTGATTGGAAATGATAACGGAATACATAGGTTAGTAGAAGGAGCTCTAAAATACATATACAAATAGTATACCATCTAATTACCTTATTTCCTTTATGAGGAAGAAAAAAAATTAAAGAACCCGCAGCTATTGGTAAAAATACAATTATTGTTAACCAAGGAAAATCATTCGTGATAAAGGCAAAATACACTTAGGCCAGAAAACCGGTGCGCAAAAATTTTTTTGCGCTCGGGTTTTCTCGGTAAAACAAATCAGCTGAATTCAAGTAGAGTTTTAAGTGAGGTATCAATAAGCTAGACCCATGCTGCGAGTTGTTTCATGCCATAAATAAACCCGAACACTCAAGAAATCCGTTGGACAAGCGGATTCACACCTCTTACAACCGACACAATCCTCTGTTCTTGGAGCCGAAGCAATTTGTTTTGCTTTACATCCGTCCCAAGGTATCATTTCTAACACATCTGTGGGGCAGGCTCGAACACATTGAGTACATCCAATACATGTATCATAAATTTTGACTGAATGTGACATTG